CGATTAATTACTATTGCTATAAAACAAGCTCGTATTTTATCTTTGTTACCTTTTCTTAATAATGAGAAACAATTTGAAAGAACCGAGTCGACCACTAGAACTTCTAGTCTTAGAGCCAGAAAAAGATAGGTTTACTCTTTCTTCACTTGAATTCAACTTCCCATTCGAACTCAAACGCGGATTTCTATTTTGTTGGAAAAATACAAGAATCCGGATTTAATTCTCGTGTCGTAAGAAAAAAATAATAATCTGGGAAGAAGCAATCTTTTTATTGAACGTGTTGATTCATATTTATTTTGACTACTTTCTCATATTTTATCATATTCTATTCATTTTTATTCGACCTTCCCGGAGTTCATTCTCCGGGCAACTCCGTTTAACCGGTGGATTCCTTCCAACCTACTTCTTTTATGATCTCATTGGAAATCATATAAAGACAATTCCTATTTGATATAGCTATTTGTGCAAGTATTTTACGATTAAGAAGCAACTGTCTCTTGTACAGATCGTTTATTAATCTACTATAACTATAGCATACCCCCCTTTCACGAATTGCTGCATTTATTCGAGTGATCCACAAACGACGAAAATTTATTTTTTGCCTATCCCTATCCCGATGAGCCGAAACCAAAGCTCTTATTTTTTGTTGAGTAATAGTTCGAGTAAGTCTTGAATGAGCCCCCCGAAAGCTTGATGCAAATAAACGAATTTTTGTTCTACGTCTCCGAGCGATATATCCCCGTCTAATTCTGGTCATTGAATAAATGAAACTTTAACGAATAACTAATAGATTTCCTTTCTTTCAGTTATTCTTTTGCCCCTTTACTAGTATATTAATAACAAAACGGATTTTTCCAATGTATAAACTAAAAATTCCAATGGCTTTGGCTACTATAACCTTCCCAACCACGATTTTTTATTTTTTCTAGGCATTTCACCTCGAAATACGAACTTGTACTATACTAGGTATTAAAAAAAAAATAGCAATGATAAAGAAATAGTGGATTTCATCGTTTCTATGGTTACTTCTTAAACGGTGAGGTCTTCTCTATACACCGGAGCCTTTACTTCATTTAATCAATGTTATTGCTAACTTGTATAGTTCACATTCTTCGGCTCTACCCATGAATTATCCAGTAATAGGTCTTTCACAACGAGCTCTACCTATACAGTAACGGTATTTAATTATGAAGGTTGGCTGGGTAGCTGACCCTGTTAGTCCGTTCTTGCAAGAGGGGTCTATGTTAACTAATATTTCCTCCGCTTAATGGATAACCATTTGCTACCAATGGAGAATTGCTTCTCATCTTGAATTGAGGTGAGTGGATTTACACCAATAGAAACCATAAATTTCATACACAATAAAAGGGATATGATCCATTTTCTTATTTTTAGATAGGAAATGTAGTTCGTTTTTCCGTTCTATCCTATTTGATCATTGATATTCGAACATTGTTCTCTTTCCTTTGTTCTAGTTCATGATCTGAACGAGTCGCACATACACCCTAGTACATGTTCCTCGACGCTGAGGGCATCCCCGAAGCGCGGGGGATTTTGTGACATTTCTAATTGGCTGTCTTGTATTTCTAATAAGTTGTTTAATAGTTGGCATGTTGAATCATATACATAATGGGCTGGTTTAGATCGATCCTAACCGGATGATTATGAATTACTTTTATTCCATAGAATAGTAAATAAAAGTCATAGAATATTAAACTCGGCAGGAGTAATTTCAAATCACGAATTGACGCGAAATCCAGGCTATTGTCATTCAACAGCTACAAGATCAACAATTCCATAAGCTTGGGCCTCTGTTGCTGACATAAAAACATCTCTTTCCATGTCTTCGGATACAACCCATAAGGGTTTGCCCGTTCTTTGTACATAAACCCTTGTCAGGGTTTCACGTAGTTTCAGCAGTTCTCCCACTTCCAGGATGAATTCTCCCGTTGCTACTTCAGAAAAAGAACCAGCAGGTTGATGGATCATTACCCTGATGATATAAGATAATAAAAGGTTTCTCTATTTCGCATGATGAGGGGAAGATAAAAGAAAGATAAAAGAATAACAAGAAAAAACGATAGAATCGAACAACCGTACGGGCATCTTTTATGCATTGCATACGGCTCTACAATAAAATTGACCCTTACCTTCCATCAAAGAAAGAAAAAAATAGGATCGATCAGACCCCGATAGGTAAATGATCAACTTACCACCCTTCCTTTCGGAGGAATTCAAAAATACTATGATGGCTCCGTTGCTTTATATATTTATTATATTTTTTTGTCTGTGATTTGTCTGTGATTCAGCAATCCCAAAGTTGCTTTTTTATTTGATCAAATAAACTAAGGAAAAAAGAATCTTGTTTTTTTTTTTCGCTCTATAAATATTGTTAAGAGACCTCTGGTGTGAAAAAAAGTTTGTGACGCTGAACTGGACTTCCGATAATAAAATTGGAAATACCTTTTTCTCATATTACTCTCTCGATACATAATCTAAT